GATCAATCAAATAAGGTTTTCCTTAGAAAAAGATTCTATAAAAGCAATGAGAAATAGATACTAATAGAGCAAGAAAAGAAGGAAATAAAAAAACATAGTATAGAAAAGATATCCAAAATGATATAGAAATCACTATCCTATCCTTAGTTTTTATTTCCTTAATTTAATTTCGTTTGATTAGGGCAAAGTTCCTTAAAAACCTCTGCCTTTTTTAAAATATCCTGAACAGTTCCTGTGGGCTGAGCACCTTTTTCAAGGAAATAGAGAATAGCAGGAACGTTTAAATAAGTTTGATTCTTGATTGGATCATAAAAACCTACTTTCCGAAGATCTCTTCCTTCTCTTCGGGATCGAACATCAATTGCAACGATTCGATAGACGGCTCATCGGGATAGATGTAGATGAAAAAGAACCCCCCCCCCTAGAACCGTATAGGAAGTTTTCTCCTCGTACGGCTCGAGAAAAAATGATTCGAAGTTTTGTCTATGAATAAAGAATAAAATTCTAATAAATAGTAAAGGAATCCGTAAAAGAAATTACCCTATAATTGAACTCATAGTCATTTTTATTTAGCTTCCTTCCTGAAAACTAAAAAATCATTTGTACTCATAACTCAAGTTGAATATTATCAAATATATTAAAGAAAATTAATATATTTTTTTATTGAGTGGTCTTTAACCCCCCCTTTGTCTCCTATTTAGTATTTAGATTCTTTATTCGGATCTGTGAGACAATTGAAGCGGTGTTTCCTTGTTCTGGGATCCTTTATCTGTGTTTTAAATCATTGGGTTTAGACATTACTTCGGTGCTTCTTAATCTTTTCAAAATGGTAGCAACATACCCCTTTTGCGATTTCTTTCTATCAAAGAATCATACCGACGGTTGATTCGTACGCGATACACTGTGGATCGAAAAAGTTTTTGCGGTTCCAACAATTCAATTTTGTTGAATTGAAAATTTGCTCGAATCGGATCCTTTCGATTTCTATATCGAAGATATACTTACGAAGTTGTTCCAATTTATTGATTGGCATTAACCCTAGATCTTTGCCCCTGAGAAATTAATAAATACTTTCTACTCGAGCTCCATCATGAACTATTTACATTACAACCCAATAAAAAAAGAAGGGTTCTAGTAGAATAGAACAAACAACGTCGAGCCAAGAGCACCTTCATTCCTATATAAAAGAAAATGGTGGATGTAAGAATAAGAATCCACACCGGATCGTGTCCTTCAAGTCGCACGTTGCTTTCTACCACATCGTTTTAAACGAAGTTTTACCATAACATTCCTCTAATTTGTAATTTGGAACCAGTATGGAATTGATTCAATTATGGAATCATGAATAGTCATTGGTTCAGTCGGTACAGAGACATAGTCATTTATATTTTTTCTTGACTATTAACTACATGGATAATAAAGATTTTTCTGAAGAAATCTTAGCAAGACCCGAGCTTTTTTTGTATGAACGGAACTTTTTTCTATAAATCTCTATCTCAAAAAGAATCTAACAGAAATATCCAGAAATCGAAATATAGAAATAACCTAACTAACAGAAATAACACGAATAAATAAATTCTATTTGACTTTGCCTGTTCAAGTAACTCAATAAGATAGACTGACCCATTTCTAACTTTCCAAAGATTCAACCCATAAGGAATCATTACAAATCTTGATAATTGAAAAAGTTTCCTACTTCGACATCATTATTTCAGTCAAGTTTTACTTTTACAGTAAAGGCTACATTTGATTATCATAAGAAATAAAATAAGAAATAAAAATCTCTGTTTCTTTTCAAATAGAATTGTCAATGATTTCAAGCAAATAAGTTAAATAGATCGAACAATAAAAATAAATATCATTGTTAAATATTTAAATTTGAATATTTTAGGGATGCAAATTCTTTTTCACAAAAATAGAAAGACTGTTGTCGCTGAAATAGGATAACAATACATACCTACAATACATACCTATAGGCTAAGCACTTCCTCGTTTTATATGTATTTTCATATTTTGTTTAACCTGAGGTTAAATAATCTTTCTGCAACTGTGATCTATGTCCCATCTTATCTTTATCTGGATCACAAAAGGATTCAGTTACATTTCCATGTCATTTGAACTCGATTTAGTTCAGTTTGTGAAAAACTGAGATATGATTCCGAAAAGAATCATTCAAAAAAGAAAAAAGAATAATATTCTATCCAATATTAGACCTTGAAACAGAACCTTGTTGAACAAAAAAGATGTATTCGGATACAATGGATATGCTCTGGGACGGAAGGATTCGAACCTCCGAATAGCGGGACCAAAACCCGTTGCCTTACCACTTGGCTACGCCCCATTTCTATTTTTATTGGACATTAATACTAATAAAGAATAATATTGCTATTAAGTGTTCGTCAATTCCAGTCCAACTATCTATAGAAAATCTTTCTTCTTTATTCTTCTTTATAGAATATATTATAGATTCGTGCTAGGATTTTGACATGTGTATATCTAGAATTCAACTGAATTTATTGATCATTACATATAATTCAATTAAGATATTGTATGAAAGTATGATTTCTTCTATTCTCCTTTGAGAATTGGAGGATTTTTGATTGAGCGGAAAAAGAAGGATTTTTTGTCTACCTTACTTTCTTCATTTTTCCTTATATAAAAAACTCAATCAAAATGCAATTATCTCGACGAACAAAATGTCTGTTATGCTTAATATCTTTAGTTTGATCTGTCTTAATTCTGCCCTTTATCCGAGTAGTCTTTTCTTTGCCAAATTGCCCGAAGCCTATGCTTTTTTGAATCCAATCGTAGATGTTATGCCAGTTATACCCCTGTTCTTTTTTCTTTTAGCCTTTGTTTGGCAAGCTGCTGTAAGTTTTCGATAAGATCTTGAATACTATCCTAGAAAATTCATATTTATTCGAGAAAAATTATAACAATTGATAAGATCAAATAAGTCTGGGAATATGAACCTTCAATTCAAACATTGAAATTCTTGGATAGCCGCAATTTGGCTCGCCCCATTTCCCGATTCTAATCCTTTTCTGGCGAAAGACCTTAATTAGGTTAGGGGCCCTTAGAATATCTAATTGTGGGTATGAAAGTGATTTGTGGTAATCAAAGACTCTTATTACAATTACAAATTTCAACTTCATTTGAATTTCTGAACATTCTTTTCTATTTCTAGAATTCATTTCTTGGTGTCAAAATAGGATATGTGATATAAAAATGGAGGATCTATTATCTTTTCTCGTTTTTCTTTTTCAAAAAATGATCTTGGAGGTTGTGTAATGCTTACTCTCAAACTTTTCGTTTACACAGTAGTAATATTCTTTGTTTCTCTCTTCATCTTTGGATTCCTATCCAATGATCCAGGACGTAATCCTGGACGTGAAGAATAAAAATTTCGTGTTTCTTGCTTGATTTTACAATTTTCTTAAGATTTTATTTTGTATATTCCATACGTTTAACTAGGAAAAAATCAAAAGGGGTTTGCGAAATTTGAAAGAAAAAAATATAAAGTCATCAACGGAAACGGAAAGAGAGGGATTCGAACCCTCGGTACGAATAACTCGTACAACGGATTAGCAATCCGCCGCTTTCGTCCACTCAGCCATCTCTCCCAATTGAAAAAGATAATTACTATGTTACATTACACATCAAGTAAGGATTAAAGAAAGTATTTCTTTCACATTCTTTATCGTTATTATATAATTAGCAATTCCATTTAGATGCTCGAAAGATCCAAATAGAAAGATAAATAAAGAAGACCTTCTTGCTTTTATTTTGTTCGAAGTGCCTTTTGGGCCTGGCCCGGTCAATACCCAGCCGGGCCTTTTTTTGTTCCAAGGAATTCCCTTGATTTAGAGGTATAGGAAAGGAAACATACTCTAAAAAAGATACCCAATTTGGTATCTGTGTAAGAATTTCTGTTGTAGGGTTTACATATACTTATCATTTTTGTTATAATGGAAATTGAGAAGGATTTTTGATTCAAAAGAATAAATTAAGTATATTTTGTAGTTTCTTATGTCATTAGGCAAACCCAATTTTAGATTCAAATCCAAGAATCATTCAGGAATTCTCCGTCAACGAATAGTTAATGTAGTTAATGGTTCGCATTTGTCATAAATTTTGGCGGCATGGCCGAGTGGTAAGGCGGGGGACTGCAAATCCTTTTTCCCCAGTTCAAATCCGGGTGCCGCCTCATCAACAAACGAATCAAAATCTCTTATCTGCTAATATAAATCACCTAATTACTGCTAATGCAATGTCTACTGATTGGGTCTTGAATTTCATTGGCATAGCCAGCGCTAACTAGTTGTGGGAAGTCCTTTATGTAATCTACATATATAGACTCGCGAGAATCTCTGAGTGGTCAGGCATTCAATCACTATTAGATTGAGATTGGATCACTATTAGATTGTGATTGGATGGATCATTTACTTTTTATAGAAAAAGTGAAAAATTTCTTATTTTTTTTGAAACCCCTCGTCAAGAGTATAATATACTATCTCTCAACTGCTTCAGAGAGACAATCGGGAAAGGGTACAGATTAGATCAAATAGCAAATAAAAGTATGTAATAGATAGCACTGGATCGATTTTTACTTTGAAGGCAACAAAGAATGGGACCTCTTTTTTTATTACTATATGTTCCATTAGTAACATTCCTTTGTAGCGTGATTGTGTATTTTATTTGTGTTTAGTCTTTCCCGATTAGAAATCATATAGGAATTTTTTAGAAATGGATTTATTTGATTGGTTCATCAATGGTGAATAGTGTTCGGCCAGAATCCCTTTTTGACTCTGGACCATGGATTCTACTATTATTAGTGAGCAATACAATAATGGAATATTTCTATCATAAAGATAAGGGACATAATTGACATGGATATAGTAAGTCTCGCTTGGGCTGCTTTAATGGTAGTCTTTACATTTTCCCTTTCACTCGTAGTATGGGGAAGAAGTGGACTTTAGAAGCACTACTAATTTAGTTGAGGAATGAAAGGTATCAATTGTTTTATAGATCGTTCTGCAACGTATTTTTTATTTGAATTGCAATAATTTTCAAATCAAAATATATTCATTTCGAAATTCCATTGGATTCTAATGGAGAAATGGATTCTATAACAGTAAAACAATTATTGCAGAAAGAAAGAAATTTTTCAGAAAGAAAATGGGGTCCTACGTTAATTCCATATATGGATTAATCACTACATATATTGAAGATAGAAGCTAATATAGTATAGCAACTTTATTAGAAAGTCAAGTGCAATTTTATACAATACTATAACACTAATAGAGAGTATGGTAAGAAAGAAATGTCTTTCTTACCATACTCTCGGATCTCATAGAATACCGTCCATTATAGCCCGTGGATTTCATTTAAGACGCAAAAAAAGAATCCTTTTGATTTGATTTCTTCAACTATTGATAAGAACTAAGAAGTCAAGTTTCATTTCAAGTAATTAATTATTTTGACTGACTGTTTTTACGTAAATGATAAGTAGAAAAGCAGTAGGAACTAAAATGAACAGTGCAGTAGCAATAAATGCAAGAATATTTACTTCCATAATCTCAATCTCATCGTTTTTTTATTTCACAATAACTCGGGATTTAATCCCATAGAGATGATAAATCTTTCACCTGTCAATTCAATGAATGCATTACCTATCGATGATCTTGAATCGGATCAATATCATGAATAACAATATCTGAGCTATTAAATTAATTCGTCGTCGAGAATTGAATAGTATAACATACGAAGATCTTTTATCCATACCGAATCCAAGATTGGATTCCCGGACCAATCAAAAATTCCTTTATTTATCCTTCTGTTCTTTTCTATAACCTACCTTAGGTCTTCCGGGTAGAACCATCAAATGAAGTATCCTCGTCCGTTTCCATTAACTACAAAACCCCAACAAACAATACAAGCGAAGTGGAAAAAGAGAGGAATTGGGTTGTAAATTGGAATGATCCCATTTTCTTTGGAAGACAAAGAAGTATGAGAAAGATGAATCGCGGGAGAAAAGATGGAATATTCTATCAACTTCACTATTCGTCACTATTTTCGTTATTTTCATTTTAGTTTAGGGTTTGTTCTTTCTTCGACAGAATCCTGAAAAAAAGAGGGGAAACCCCCTCGGAATGAAATTATGCTCTCTGTCCGTCCCTTCTTTCATTTCACATAAAATGGAGAGGTGAATTGATGTACTTATTGGATCCGTCGGGACTGACGGGGCTCGAACCCGCAACGTCCGCCTTGACAGGGCGGTGCTCTTGCCTATTGAACTACAATCCCAGGGAAATAAGAAGAGATCTAGCAGAAAATTTTGATTCTTTTTTCTTCTCTCTTATCAGGTATTTCTTAAGAACAAGAGGGTTCTACCATCTGATAGTAGATTGGCGAATTGTTGGGCCGAGCTGGATTTGAACCAGCGTAGACATATTGTCAACGAATTTACAGTCCGTCCCCATTAACCACTCGGGCATCGACCCAACGCCTAATTAGACGTTCCATAATCAACTTCCTTTCGTCTCCCAGGCGGACTTGACAAATACATTTCACTTTTGATAAAATCCTACTCCTATGGTCTTGGTATACCCCTAGAGGGACTTGAACCCTCGTTTTCTCCGTGAAAGAGAGAGGTCGTAACCACTGGACCATAGGGGCACCAATGGACCATAGGGGCCTATGGCCACCTTTATTCATAAATAAACTAGAAATAGTAGTTGCCGAGGGCCGTCCACCTTTAGGAAATCAAAAAGCACTACACAATACAAATACAATAGGGAATAAGGCCTAAGGCCACCTTATATAAATCAGCCGAGGGACACTTTTAGAAGATGAATAGGATATGAATCAAACCGAAAAACTCGTGAACTTTTCTGTAGGTTAATGGTAATCAAACTTTACCGTTAAACTATAAAATCTTTCAACTTTATTTCATTGGTCTTTCTCGTCTTTATCTCTCTCATTCAGAAAGAGTTCTGCATTGGATCCAAAAACCCGTACCTCTGAATCAGCAGGAGATGCAAAAAAGGATTTACCAAAGTCCGATTTGGGAATTATATTGAGCCCTAAATCATATCAAAGTCATATCAAATCAAATTATATTATATTGAGCCCTAAATAATACTGTCAATTGATTGAGCCCTAAATAATACTGTCAATTGACGACAGGAGGGCAATAAAAGAAGAGAAAAGACATTAGGTGGGTTCATCAATACAACATTCCTTTAGTTTTCTGGTATTAAATATTCAAGTAGATTAGATATCTTCAAGTAGATTAGAATATCAATACCGTTATACATTATAATATAAGAAACTGACTCAGTTTTGATATTATAAAAAAAATCCCAAAGCATAGTAAGCCTAAGCGGGACAATTCTGTTTCTAGAACTGTTTTCTCAATTCCGTTCCATTTGTATCTCTTAAAAATGACAATTTAAGTATAAATTTTTATTCCACCTATCTCATAGATTCCAGTCAAAG